TCGTGATTTTGAACCTGTTCTTTCCATGACTCCTCTTAACTAAAGTAGTAGTTAAAATAGGAAAGTAAAAAACGGTTCATATTAAAAAGTCTTCTTTGTTTCTTTCAATTCAATCTAATTTTTTCTGGCTCGGCTGGATAGTATAGCCGAGCCATTCTCCTTTATTTATGATGCCAAGAAGTAAAAAAAGCCAATACAGAAAAAAATATATTCATCCAACAAAAGGAGAGAGAGGGATTCGAACCCTCGATAGTTATTTTTTATGAACTATACCGGTTTTCAAGACCGGAGCCATCAACCACTCGGCCATCTCTCCGAAAGATCATTTCTATTTTATTTTTTTTTTCGCCAAATAGAACATAGCCCTATGAGTTAATACGATCACTATGTAGAGAAAGATATAGGGTGTGACTTTCTTTATAGGTCTATCAATCCGTCTATATAAATAAATGAGATACACGATCCAGTATACTCATTTGTGAAGTCAAAAAGAATCTTTAACTTCGTTTTCGAATAGAATAAAAGTGGTAAAAAAAAGTTGGAAATAAGTCATCTCGAATCACCGGATTCATGATAAAATCCCTTTATTTAGTAAAATTTTTTAGTGGATAAGAGGATTAAATGGTGTATATTCATTAATAGCTTGGAGGATTAAAAACATGACTATTGCTTTCCAATTGGCTGTTTTTGCATTAATTATTACTTCATCCATCTTACTGATTAGTGTACCCGTTGTATTTGCGTCTCCTGATGGTTGGTCGAGTAACAAAAATGTTGTATTTTCTGGTACATCTTTATGGATTGGATTAGTCTTCTTGGTGGGTATCCTTAATTCTCTGATTTCTTGAATTCATTCGTTGCAGATCCAAAAATGAGATGACCCCTCCCATTCCATGAATTACACATTCAAATTCAATATAAGTCCATAAAATGCAAATAAAAAAACCAAAAAATTAGAGGGGGGGGGTCTAACTTCTAGAACTTGAGTGAAATATGAATAAAATAGTAATAAATATCAATTTACTAAATATAAGTATGAAATAGTAATAAATAACTAAATAAAAAAACTAATAAAAATTTGATATCTGATATCAATATAGAATATAATAGTTTATGGAAATAGAGAATAATCTATTCTTGAATAGGGAATTATATAATAATATATATTATATTATAAATCTATTATTAATAGAATTGTTAATTGAATTGATTTAGTGGTAGAATTTTATGAAATGACCCCAAACCAAAGAGTGTATCTCGTCTAGCTTTGAACAAATATTTTTCATAAATTTCTTATCAAGAAGGCAACAAAATGCGGATATAGTCGAATGGTAAAATTTCTCCTTGCCAAGGAGAAGACGCGGGTTCGATTCCCGCTATCCGCCCAAATATAAATGGATTCAAAAAGATAAAAGATTCGGTATAGTTGACCGGGAAATATAGTAATTTTTTCCTCGCGTCCCAAAAGACAAATATTAATTAATGACTAGTTAATAGAATCAAACTTACATTTGTTGAAAAATATGTTGCGGAGACAGGATTTGAACCCGTGACCTCAAGGTTATGAGCCTTGCGAGCTACCAAGCTGCTCTACCCCGCGATGAAACAAAAAGACTTGGACTAAACTCTAATAAACAAAGAAGAATTGAATGCGCCCCTATTCCATATCTGTACAAATAGAATAGCCTATTTAAACAGAATGGTAAAGGGGCCTCATCGATCATATAAAAAATAGAAAAATTAAGAGATACTTAAATCCTTACCAGCTTGATCTTGTTGCCCCTGGCAACAAACATGCATGAACCATTTCCCGAAGGATGTGTCCAGATAGTCCAAAGTCCCGATAGTTAGCTCTCGGTCTTCCGGTCGAAAAGCAACGTCGATGAAGACGTGTAGGTGCACTATTACGCGGTGGGGATTGTAATTTTCCATGAATTTTCCATTTCTCACTTAGCGACGGAATCTGACTTATTTCCTTTTTTGAGGATCGACGAATCAAATGATATTTTTGTTCCAATTTTTGCCTCTTCTTCTCCCGATAAATCAAACTTTTCTTTGCCATAATGCTTCAGTTCCTCTTATTATCAATGATAATGATACAAATCGGATCCTAGATGTAGAAATAAATATAAGAGTGCATACCTAGATTTTTTTTAATAAAAAAAATCTATTATTGCGGATAGAATACATAAATAATTAACCGAATTTGCCCGATGTGGAGGCAATCAAGAAAGCCGCATAGGTGAATATATAACCTACAGAAAAGTGAGCTAATCCAACCAATCTTGCTTGCACAATTGAAAGAGCTACTGGTTTATCTTTCCATCGAATCAAATTTGCCAAAGGTGTGCGTTCATGAGCCCATGCTAAAGTTTCAATCAATTCCTGCCAATAACCACGCCAGGAAATTAAGAACATAAATCCAGTAGCCCAAACAAGATGCCCAAATAAGAACATCCATGCCCAGACTGATAAACTATTCATACCAAACGGGTTATAT